CTACCGCTGAGTTAAAAGGGCTTATTGGATTTAATTCTCGAACGAGTCACTATATAGGTAAAATCTCTATATGCACACATTATATATAAGTATATACAGTAGACTCGTAGTGGCTAGTGGCTGATTTTTGAAAAATCAAATGGATTTTCCTAGAAAAAAGTCTAGGGTAAAATGAATTGTTTCAAAACCGGCTCTAATTTCTTTTAGTGAAATGATCCTTAGATGAAAACAAAATTCACTTGCTTGATACATAACATACACGTACACTTACCAATTCGACATAAAATGAAAATCAATTTCAAGATATTTCATCGAATCATGTGATGAAGAGATTCTACTTGTTAAAGTCTTAAAGAAATTTTTCGAGAACTTCTTGATCCCGCTTACTAGATTAGATTTATATAGAGAATGTTGATTCTAATGAACGATTCATGAATAGGAATGACGAATCCAAAAATTCTATACAATTATGAAAAACGGAAAGAACCCTCGGATCTGATCATTCCATTATATTGACAATTTTAAAAAACTGATCATAATATGATCATAGTATGAGGGCAGTCGGTCAAGTTGGCCCCCATCGTCTAGTGGTTTAGGACATCTCTCTTTCAAGGAGGCAGCGGGGATTCGAATTCCCCTGGGGGTAGGGTACTAACTACGAAAGGAAGTTGATCATGGATTACCAATAAGCCTAAAATTGATTCTTCCTGGGTCGATGCCCGAGCGGTTAATGGGGACGGACTGTAAATTCGTTGGCAATATGTCTACGCTGGTTCAAATCCAGCTCGGCCCAATAATCCGCCAATCTACCATGAGATGGTATAAACCCCTTGTCCTTCAGAAAGACCCCATACGACGATAAAAAAAGAATCAAATTTTCTGCTAGATCCCTTATTTCCTTGGGATTGTAGTTCAATCGGTTAGAGCACCGCCCTGTCAAGGCGGAAGCTGCGGGTTCGAGCCCCGCCAGTCCCGACGGATCCAATAAATAATAAATACATCAATTCCTTTTTCCCTTTCGATGAACTGGGTGTCGAGGGGCATACTTTCATTCCCAAAGCAAACATTCCCAAAGCAAAAAGCAAAGGGGGTCCTTATTTTTTTTTCTTTGCTATTTTTTCCATTTCGCTTTTATTGTTTGTTTAGGTTTGGAACTATGTAATTAATCGAAGTGGAAAGGCAATCTGATGATCCTTCATCAGATGATTGTCCAAGGAAGACACAAGGTGGGTTATAGAAAAGGGGTAGGTTTTATAGAAAAAAAACAAGGAAACAGGTGATAAATAAAGGAATTTTGGATTGATTGAGTCAGGAATCAAAAGTTTGATTCGGTATGGATAAAAGAACTTCCTATGTTATACTATTCAAGTCTTGACGACGGATTAATTTGATAGATCAGATATTGTTATTCATGATATTGATCCGATTCAAGATCATCAAGAGGTAATTCATTCATTGAATTGACAGACGAAAGATTTATCATCTCTAGGGGATTAAATCCCGAGTTATTGCGAAGTAAAAAAACCAATGAGATTATGGAAGTAAATATTCTTGCATTTATTGCTACTGCACTATTCATTCTAGTTCCTACCGCCTTTCTACTTATCATTTACGTAAAAACAGTCAGTCAAAATGATTAGAATTTTCAAATTAATTTGAATGAAACTTTCCTTCTGAGTTCTTTTTAAAATTAAAACTTGACGAAGTCAAATGAAAAGGATTCCAATTTCACGTCTTAACTTAAACGAAACGAGCGCACTATAATAATCGGCAGTTTTCTAAGAGATAGATAGTATGGTAGAAAGATTCATGTTTCTACCATACTATCTATCTCTTAGTCTATAAACTTAGTCTATAAAGTTGTAATCTAGAATAAAGATAAAGGCTTAAGTTTCTATAGATCAATCTACAATATTCTCTTCATATATGTGTATATGAATTCCAATTCCATATATTGTATGGAATTGACATAATACCCAATTTGCTACATCTATTTGTTCCGATCAATCTGAAATAATTCTTATCTTAGGATTCGAATTCCTTTCCTTTTACTAATAAGTAAGGGGAAACCTCACCTATTTGTAACGCCCGAACCGTGATATGAAATAAGTCGATAAAGCGTCAACCGCCTTTCGCAAATTAGAAACCAAGGGGTAAATGCCCAATATGTGACTCGCCCGAGGCAAGATCTTATTATTGCCTAGTCTCTCGTTAGAGAACCACTATCTCTATATCATTTCGCATAGAAAGTGCGTATACACTTGACGAGTAAAGAGGGAAAGAAATCAAAAAAAGGTCCGGCCTTCCTCAGCATCTATCTATAAAGATAGTAAGAGCCCGTTCCCATTGATTGAAATAGAAAATTTCGGAAAAATTTTAGGTTGGAATAAATTTCCAATCATCTGAATCCCTTTCTTTTCGAAATACAAAGACGGGAATCGATGAACTATCTCTTTGATTGAAAGAGTATGATTCATATCATAGATTATTCCATTGGAGTCCAATGGGATTCCAAATTCAGAGATTTTGATTTTAAATAGTTCAAAACGCGTTGCAAAATGATCTAGAAAAGAATCGATACGGTTTGATTCCTGAACGCAATTAGTAGTACTTCTAGAGCCCACTTCTTCCCCACACTACGAGTGAAAGGGAAAATGTAAAGACTACCATTAAAGCAGCCCAAGCGAGACTTACTATATCCATGTGCATTATGTCCCCTATCCCTATAAATACGAAGGAATTATTCCATTATTCCTCACTAATAATAGTGGAATCAATGGCACAGAGTCAAAAAGGGGTTCTGACCGAACACTATTGAGAAACCAATCCAATAAATCGATTATGATTTCGAATCAAGAAAGATTAAACACAAGCAAACAAAATACATAGTAACATCCCCAAAAGGAATGGGAACATGTAGGAATAAGAATATTAAGGCCTATTCTTTTTTTGTTTTGTTGACCTTCTAAGTAAAAACAGAAGGGGAGAAATCACTATCTATTATAGACCTCTATTTCCCCATTTGATCTAATCTGTACTCCCTTTCCCGATTATCGCTGTGAAAGAGGGGGTCTGAGTGAGTAGGCCGAAAATCAATTCTTTCTTTTTGCCCCTTTCTAGATTTCTAGCTAGATTTCTAGAAAAGTCAATTATTCATCCAATCTAATATTGATTGGATACCTGAGCACTCAGAGATTCTCCCGAGTTCGTCTTATATAAAGCAACTTCCGCCCCTTTCAAAAACTATTAATTGAATTTCCTATCTGGCTCTACTACAATTTGATTCAAGATCCAGTCATTAGGCACTCCCCTAGAAATAGAAGGGAATCGTGAAGTCTTGATATCCCCCCTACCAGTAGATTCGAATATTTCCTTGAATCCTAGATGTGAACGAGGATTCACAATCTTTTCTTTTAGAAAACCTTCAGACCACACGCTTAGAATCAAACAAAGTATCAACGGTCTGTTTCCTATGCTTCTACCGGGGGAGCATTCTGCGAGTTATATCAGCAGAACAGAAAAGAAGAAGGGATTTCGGGTTTTTTGGTGATCAGGCGACACCCGGATTTGAACTGGGGAAAAAGGATTTGCAGTCCCCCGCCTTACCACTCGGCCATGCCGCCAAAATGATACAAAATAAATGCAAATTTTCCCGGATTACTGAATTTTTATTGTACTTGCGTTTTGACTTCTGTTTTCCTTAATCCTTTTCTTTCCTAAAAAAAAAGCCCCCGGATTTGATCCATCCCTTCGATTGATTGTATAGTATCTGAAAATACACAATGCTAAAAACATTCTCTCGCCTTTCTATTGAGAAATAAAATGTGTATTTTCAGCCGAGTAATTGGAACCATTAACTATAACTATTGACTCCTTACATGAACGATTCTGGGATTTGAATTTCAAATTGTGTTTTCCTTTTCCTAATGACATAAGAAAATACAAATGGAGACAGAACTAATCAGTATTGATTTTTTCAATCAAAAAATCTTTCTCAATTTCAATTATAACAAAACATATGAGTCTATGTAACCCCCCCAACATAAATTGGTACACAGATATCTATTATTTAGATATGTTGTCAATAGGGAATTATAATAACATTATCCTACTTCACTTCAATTTTGCATTGAATGGAAATTCTCTTTTGATAGAGCACGACGGGGGCTGTCCCTAATAGAACCGGCAGCAATAAAAGAGAAGTCGGATATTATAGCTATCCGCATACGGGTTTAATAAATGCAACCCTTCTTATACAATACACTTCAAATCGTATTCTACTCAAAAATCAGTAAAGTACAAATATCTCTCTTCTCTGTGAATCGTTTTTTGAACAACGAAATCCCTAGGGCGGTTAAGTGCTAAAAAAATGGATTCTATCTTATTTTTTTATCTTTGTCTCCCAAATACCGAATCTTTTTATTTTTCTCAAATTCGAATATGTAATATCATAATAATGGTATAATTTTAATCATTTTATTTTTGTTTTGCTATTCTATACAAAACCCTATGACCTTAATAAGTCTAAGTGGCATAATTCTGTTTCTAGGATTGTTTTATCAATTCCTTTCTATTTTGATCTGTTGCAACTTCCAATTTAAGTAGAAAATTCTCTTGATTTCTTCGTTCATACGCAGTTCATACATTTCATTTCAAAAAAATATGAAGTTGGGTAAAATTTCATGCGATTCAGTAAACAGAATAGAAATTCCATCAGTGCTAGGTCGTCGATCTAATTCGATGAAGAATGGACTTAATAATTTAATGGAATTTTTTTATAAAATGTCTACAATACCTGGATTTAATCAGATACAATTTGAAGGATTTTGTAGGTTCATCGATCAGGGTTTACCGGAAGAACTTTATAAGTTTCCAAAAATTGAAGATACAGATCATGAAATCGAATTTCAATTATTTTTGGAAAGATATCAATTGGTAGAACCCTTGATAAAGGAAAGAAATGCTGTGTATGAATCACTCACATATTCTTCTGAATTATA